TTTGCTTCACTAATGACTACTATTCCAGATACGTCATGGTACGGGATTATTTGGACTACAAAATCAAACCAGATTATAGAGCAAGATTTGATAAATAATAGTCAAGAAATTGGGATTCATCTATCAACAGATTTTTTTCTTCCATTTGAACTCATTTCAATAATTCTTTTAGTTGCGTTAATAGGCGCAATTGCTGTAGCTCGTCAATAATCACTTTTGAGAAGGGGGAATCAAAATCAAACTGTATTCTGGACTATCACATTCATTTCCTTTCTATTCTATTTCTATTCTATTTGACTTCCTGTAGAAAAAAATTCTTTACTTTATTAGTTGGATCTATTACCAATCGATTTCTTTATTTTATTACTTGCTATGTTCGAGTTAATCTAATTAGTGAAATTTTTGTTCATATTGAAATGAATCGAGATTGATAAGGAGTTTGTTAATGATGCTCGAGCATGTACTTATTTTGAGTGCCTATTTATTTTCTGTCGGTCTATATGGATTGATCACGAGTCGAAATATGGTTAGGGCTCTTATGTGTCTTGAACTTATATTAAATGCGGTTAATATAAATTTTGTAACATTTTCTGATTTTTTTGATAGGAAAGTAATTGATCTAGGATCAAAAAACCGAAAGAAAAAATAACCAAATGATTCTTATTGATGAAATTGAGCTTTTAAATACTCACGCTTGATTTTTTTTACTATTCTATCCTCCTATGTTTAGATTCAAGAATAGAATAGCGAAAATTTTATTTTTTAGATAAGAAATAAGCAATTAATAAAAAAATTGAGATGTAAGAAGAATATAAGAAAAGATACGAAGAAATGCGCCCGCCGCCAATAGATTTGATTACCTCTCCTACAAAAAAACTCATAAGACCAACTCCATTTGTAATTCCATCAACTACTTTTCTATCAAAAAAATGCGTGATTTCAGACACTCTTCGCATCGTCCCTGTAAAGTATGTTGCATAAAAAGCGTCTATATAACCACGATTATATGACCAAGCATATATCCCATTTTTTATCTTATCAGAAAAAAATCTTGTACGATTTGTTTTAATTAATGAATTAACTAAATCAAAATTTGTAAAAGGGGAATATGGAGGCTTATAAAAAAAAAATGCTATAATTATTCCAAGATAGGCTAGACTAACTGAAAACACTGCATCTTTCGTAAATTCCGACCAATCTGTTAAATAATTCGAATTTTGATGTAACAGATTTATCGAGGGGGTTAACCATTTGGATAAAATATCCAAATCGACGCCATTAAAAGAAATTCCTATGAATCCAACAAAGAAAGTAAAGAAGACTAATATAAGAATAGGAAATAATATAGTATTATCCGATTCATAAGGATAGACAAAACTTGTCTTTTTGCCAAAACGAGAAATCGTAAGAAAAGGTTGGCTTCTAGTTTTTGCATTCTCATCAATTCGATCTATTTTCTGTGAAAAAAAATAAGCACTTTTCGTTTTCTTCATTATTAATAAAGTTAACAAATGAAAGTTTTTGGTATTGACTTTAAAACCTTCTTTACCCCATAGAGATATTGCATAAAGGGAAGTCTTTTTTTTTCCACTGAAATTTTGAAAATGAGCATTTAAATGTCCTTCAAAAGTAAGTAAATAGATCCGAAACATATAAAATGCGGTTAATCCCGCCGTAGACCAAGCTATTATTGCAAAAAGTGCTGAATATAACCAACTATCATTAAGAATTTGATCTTTGGACCAAAAACAAGCAAGAGGTGGAATCCCACAAAGAGAAAGTGTGCCTAATAAAAATGCACTTTTGGTAATTGGTACATGTTTTTTTAAACCTCCCATAAAAACCATATTTTGACTTTTAGTCGGAGAATAACCAACAATAGTTTGCATTGAATGAATAACAGAACCCGAGCCCAAAAACAATAATGCTTTCGAATAAGCATGAGTAATCAAATGAAATAAAGCACTTCGAGAAGACCCCATACCTAGAGCTAACATCATATAACCCAATTGAGACATAGTGGAATAGGCTAAACCTCGCTTAATGTCTTTTTGAGCAAGAGCTAAAGTAGCTCCAAAAAATAATGTTATTATCCCTATTAAAGAAATTAAATTCATTAGTTGAGGTATACTAATGAAAAGAGGTAAAAGTCGAGTTACAAGAAAAATTCCCGCGGCTACCATAGTCGCGGCATGGATAAGAGCCGAAATAGGGGTAGGTCCTTCCATTGCATCTGGTAACCATACATGAAGGGGGAATTGTGCCGATTTCGAAACAGCACCAGAAAAGAATAAAACAGCGCACCACGTAACAAATAAAAAATTTAACTCATTATGAAAAATCAAGTTATTGAATATTTGAAATAAATCCCGAAATTCAAAACTCCCCGTTATCCAATAAAAACCCAAAATTCCCAATAATAAACCAAAATCCCCAACACGATTAGTTACAAACGCTTTTTGACAAGCATTTGCTGCCACAGGACGTGTGAACCAAAATCCTATTAATAGATAGGAACACATTCCTACTAATTCCCAAAAAATATAAATTTGTATCAAATTGGAACTAGTAACTAATCCCAACATGGCAGTACTAAAAAAACTCATATAAGCAAAAAATCTCAAATATCCGCGATCATGAAACATATAATTATCACTATAAATAAGAACAAAAATCCCAACAGTAGTGATTAATATTGACATAATAGAAGTAAGCGGATCGATTAAGTAGCCAAATTCTAAAGAAAAATCATTATTGAGAATCCAAGCCCAGACATATTGATAGGTAGCACGGTTATTTAATTGCTGAATTGATAAATTGATCGAAAAAATCATGACTATACTTAATACTAAAACACTTTGAAAAGCCCACATACGACGAAGACTTTTGGTTGCCGACGGAAAAAGAAGAAGTCCCACCCCGATTAATATAGGAACTGAAAGTGGAAGGAAAGGTATTATCCATGCATATTGAGATGTTTGTTCCATAAAAAAAGTTTTTTAGTCTGAAGTAATTGCTTCCAATTAACTGGACCCCACCCCTTTCAAAAGGGGTCAATAAAAAAATAAAAATATGCACTAACTTAAAAAAATTTAACGTAAATAAAAATTTAGCATTTGAGACTCATACTTAATTCTGTATCTGAGTTTTTCGAAATAGTTCAAATATTCAACTCAAAAAGTTAGACGTGGTCAAATAATATAACCAAGTTCTGTAAAAAAAAAATACTCCTTTATTTTAAATATATTTGTATTTTGAAAATTTACAAAGTTAGGAAGAGATCAAAAATAAAAATAGAAATTTTTCTAACAATGTTTTTTTTATAGCAAGCATCGGGAATTACACTCAAAAGTACTTGATTACGATATAAATCCTGAAATTCACTAATGTCATCGGCTTAATAACTCGTCATTTTTTGTTAGTTAGTTTTAGTTTATTTCAACTTATTAACTCATTCCTTATGAGATTGATTATGATTCTTTTTTTTAGTTCCACGAATTCAATTTATATATCATAACTGATTATAGAAATATCTGAGAAAAAACGACAAATAAAAGTACTACTAATCCATACAACTTATTTGTTCTTAGAAGCCTTCTAGAGTATAAAAAAATTTTTTGAACAAAAAATTTATAGGAATCTTGTAGAGAAGTTTCTTATATTGAGATTTATTTGTGATGATAAGGACTAAAAGAATAACTAGATAATGAATAGTAATTCTAATGAATAGTAAGTAAGGATTCTTTTGAACAATAGATGTCTTTCACATCCAACTAGAACAATGAGTAACCTCTTTATTTTGAAATGGCAGTTCCAAAAAAACGCACTTCTAGATCAAAAAAGCGTATTCGTCAAAATATTTGGAAAAGGAAGGGATATTCATCGGCGGTAAAAGCTTTGTCATTAGGAAAATCTCTTTCTACCGGCAAATCCAAAAGTTTTTTTATGCGACGAGCAAATAAGTCGTAAGACTCGGAATTTATATTGACGTTAAAATTAGCTCATTTCAGTCTTACTCTCAAATTCTCAATTACACCTCTCTATTCGTTTGAACCAATCCATATGAAATAGACTCCGTTTTGATGTTCATATGTAAAAATAGAACATTAAGAATTTGAAAATTTCGAAAATTCTAAGAAAAAATACACTAAGAAAAACCAAGGTTTTACCTTTTTTTAGGACTCTATTTTTCATTTTGTTGGTGGGGAGTCTTATTTTCCCCATCGACATTTTTGTCATAATTTAAATGTTAATAATATGTTTTCTTTATCGATATATCTAAAGAATATTGAAAGAAAATCAGAAATAAGATCTTTAGTTCAAATTAACGAGAGAAACTCATTGATTCAATTTTGAAAACTTGTATAACTTTCTGACTTCGTCTTTCTCGGAATGACGATAGAGTTCTCAGATCTTTTTTGATTTCAGTTCAACCAATAAAAGACGAAAACTCTCGGAATATTATATACAAACAATGTCTTACTTTAGAAAAATTCAAAAAAGGTTTTTTTTATGTTCCGCGAGAAAATTCATTTAGTTGTTTTAAATTTATGAAATAAGTTAAAGGGGAACTAATTGTTATTTAAAAATTTTTTCAGTGAAGTGACACTGTCAATCTTGACAATTCACTACAAAAAGCCTATTATTGGTTCGAACAAGCCGCTATGGTGAAATTGGTAGACACGCTGCTCTTAGGAAGCAGTGCGAGAGCATCTCGGTTCGAGTCCGAGTAGCGGCATGCCGTCTTCGAAACACCAGACAATAGATCTTATAATGAAAAATGAATTAAATTCCCACTTTTAATTTATACTTAAATTAAGGGATTACTCTTTTTTTTTATGATATTTTCAACCTTAGAGCATATATTAAATCATATTTCCTTTTCAATTGTTTCAATTGTCATTTCAATTTGGTTTTTCAACCTATTGGTCACTGAACTCATAAAACCATATGAGTTATCAGAAAAAGGCATGATACCGACCTTTTTGTGTTTAACAGGATTATTAGTTACTCGTTGGATTTATTCCGGTCATTTTCCACTAAGTGATTTATACGAATCATTAATCTTTCTTTCGTGGAGTTTCTCCCTTATTCATATAGTCGCCTATTTCAAAAAAAATAAAAATCTAAGTGCAATAACCGCCTCGAGTACTATTTTTACCCAAGGCTTTGCGACTTCAAGTCTTTTAAATGAAATACAGAAACCTGTAATATTAGTCCCTGCGCTCCAATCTGAGTGGTTAATAATGCACGTAAGTATGATGATAGTGAGCTATGCCGCTCTTCTATGTGGATCATTATTATCCGCTGCACTTCTAGTCTTTATATTTCGAAAGAAAACTAATCGGTTTTTAAAATCATTTTCATTTAACGAAATCCAAGATAGCTATCACAGAAGTACTATTTTAAGAAATACTTCTTTTGTTTCTGGTAAGAATTATTACAAGAGCCAATTAATTCAACAATTGGATTTTTGGAGTTATCGTGTGATTAGTCTAGGATTTCTTTTTTTAACTACGGGTATCATTTCAGGAGCAGTCTGGGCGAATGAAGCGTGGGGATCATATTGGAGTTGGGACCCAAAAGAAATTTGGGCCTTTATTACTTGGATGATATTCGCCATTTATTTACATATTCGAACAAATAAGAATTTCCCGGGTGAAAATTCCGCACTAGTGGCGGTTCTAGGTTTTCTGATAATTTGGATATGCTATTTTGGCGTTAATCTATTAGGAATAGGGCTACATAGTTATGGTTCATTTACATTTCCGTCTAGCTAAGGAAGCTTCTTACGAATACAAATTAACTCGAGCTATCTATAACTTTGGAACGAACTGCGTGAATCCAGTACGAATAGTGTAGTGATTCGCGCGGTTCTCACAAAGACCGCGCATATCAGGTTAAACTGACAATTCATTTTTCACTTTATTTTAAATAATAGAAAAAAGCATTCTTTTGTCTATTTTACAACAAGTTTTAAAAAATTATCTAATTTTTTCTTTGAGAAAAAATTTCTATAAAAAACTAGATAAAAGAACTTCAACCTTCTCAACTGAGAGTGACAGAACAAAATCCGGGTAGATTCCAAGTCCTATTATGGGTAGAAAGATAGCAATTGAAACAAACAACTCGCGCGGTCCAAAATCAAAAAGATAAGAAGTAGGGGCATTAAATAACTTGGATCCATAGAACATCTGGCGTGACATAGATAATGAATAAATGGGCGTTAATATCATTCCAATTGCTATTATAAAAGTCAGTAGAATTTTTGACATCAAAAGATATTTTTGACTGCTAATTAGTCCCCACAATACAATTAATTCTGCAACAAAACCACTCATACCTGGTAATCCGAGGGAGCCCATAGAAAAGCTACTAAACAGCGTAAATATTTTTGGCATTGGGATAGCTACGCCACCCATTTCGTCGAGATAAACAAGACGTATTCTATCATAACTTGTTCCTGCCAAGAAAAAAAAGGCCGCCCCAATAAATCCGTGAGAAATTATTTGTAAAATGGCTCCATTGAGTCCTGTATCAGTTATAGAACCAATTCCTATAAGTATGAAACCCATATGCGAGACAGAAGAATAGGCTATTCTTTTTTTAAAATTACGTTGGCCGGAAGAAGCTAAAGCTGCATAGATTATTTGTATTGTGCCTATTATCATCAACCAGGGAGAAAAAATAAAATGAGCATGAGGTAATAATTCCATATTAATCCGAATCAATCCATATGCCCCCATTTTTAATAAGATTCCAGCTAAAAGCATACAAGTACTGTAATGAGCTTCGCCGTGGGTATCAGGTAACCATGTATGGAAAGGTAGAATTGGCGATTTGACAGCAAACGAAATCAAAAATCCGATATAAAATATTATTTCCAAGCCCACAGGATATGGTTGATTAATTGATGTTTCAAAATCTAATGTTGGTTCATTAGAACCATATAAACCAAGACCCATAACTCCCATTAATAGAAAAACAGAACCTCCTGCCGTGTACAAAATAAATTTAGTTGCCGAGTACATCCGTTTCTTTCCTCCCCACATGGATAGAAGAAGATAAACCGGAATTAATTCTAACTCCCACATAAGGAAAAAAAGAAAAAGATCCTGAGAAGAAAATGGCCCTATTTGAGCGCTATACATTGCTAATAGCAAAAAATGGAATAATCGAGAATCCCGAGTAAGAGGCCAGGCTGCTAACGTAGCTAAAGTAGTGATAAATCCCGTTAGTAAAATAGGTCCTATAGAAAGTCCGTCTATTCCTAATTTCCAATGGAAATTAAAAAAATGAATCCATTTATAATCTTCCACTAGTTGGATTAATGGATCATCTGATTGGAAATGATAATGGAATACATAGGTTAGTAGAAGGAGCTCTAAAACACATATACAAATAGTATACCATCTAATTACCTTATTTCCTTTATGAGGAAGAAAAAAAATTAAAGAACCCGCAGCTATTGGTAAAAATACAATTATAGTTAACCAAGGA